AATAAAATTTTTTTGATTAATTAGATAATTTTTATAGCTAAAAATTATTTTAATTTTATAATATAGTAAAATATTAATAATTATAATAAATAATTAAATTTTAGCATATATATATATATATATATATTTATATAAATAATTTATTAATCAATAAATATATTTATTAATTTAAATATATTTATATAAATAATTTATTAATTAATAAATATTTTTATTAATTTAAAAAAGAATAAATAAAATTAATTTAATATAATCATTTATATGCATTAGGGACTAAAGGGACTGAAATAAATTAGAGAAGAATATATAATTAATTTATATAAAATGTAAATATTTATATTATTTATATTTAATTAATAATAATTATTTATGATAAAATTAAATAATTTAATAATATAATTATATTTAAATTATTAAATTATATAGATATAATATTAAAATTTTAAAATATAAATTATTATAAAAAATTATAATAAATACATTTTGGTGTATGAGGCACAAAAATTTTTGATATTTTAAGAAATAGTTTAATTCTGTTAAATGTATGGGGGAGCTATAAAATAATTATTTGTATGGTGTTTATTTTATAAAATTATAAAATAAAAGATTTGTAGGGAGGAATTGTGACATAAAATAATTATTTGTATGGTGTTTATTTTATAAAATTATAAAATAAAAGATTTGTAGGGAGGAATTGTGACATAAAATAATTATTTGTATGGTGTTTATTTTATAAAATTATAAAATAAAAGATTTGTAGGGAGGAATTGTGACATAAAATAATTATTTGTATGGTGTTTATTTTATAAAATTATAAAATAAAAGATTTGTAGGGAGGAATTGTGACATAAAATAATTATTTGTATGGTGTTTATTTTATAAAATTATAAAATAAAAGATTTTGTAGGGAGGAATTGTGACATAAAATAATTATTTGTATGGTGTTTATTTTATAAAATTATAAAATAAAAGATTTGTAGGGAGGAATTGTGACATAAAATAATTATTTGTATGGTGTTTATTTTATAAAATTATAAAATAAAAGATTTGTAGGGAGGAATTGTGACATAAAATAATTATTTGTATGGTGTTTATTTTATAAAATTATAAAATAAAAGATTTGTAGGGAGGAATTGTGACATAAAATAATTATTTGTATGGTGTTTATTTTATAAAATTATAAAATAAAAGATTTGTAGGGAGGAATTGTGACATAAAATAATTATTTGTATGGTGTTTATTTTATAAAATTATAAAATAAAATTAATTAGAGAATATAAAAATATTATGTTGGTTTTATTTTGGCTAAAAAATTTGTTATAATTTTAATTTACATGTAAATTTTAGTATGAATAATTTTTTATTTAAAAAGTAATTAATAATATTTACTCGCAGTAATTTGTTTTAATTTATAAAAGAAATTTAGAATTAGTAATAATTATAATATAAGTTAATTTTGTGCCAGCAACTGCGGTTATACAAAATATATAAATAAATTTTATTCGTATTAGTTAAATTATTTATATAAATATTATATAATTTAAAATTAATTTTTTAAGTAAAATTTAAAATTAATAAAAGTTATATTTTAATAAAATTTAAGCTAAAAAAATTTTTATATAAACTAGGATTAGATACCCTATTATAGAAAAATTAAATTATAATATTAGAGTAGTAAAAGTTATAGTCTTAAAACTTAAAAAATTTGGCGGTATTTTAGTCTATTCAGAGGAATTTGTCCTGTAATTGATAATCCCCATTGAACCTTACTTAATTTATTAATATGTATATCGTCGTCAATTAAGAATATATTATAAAGTAAATAATTTTCTATAAATCTTATTGGATTTTATGTCAGATCAAGGTGCAGTTTATAATTAAGAAGAGATGAATTACAATAAAATAATTTAAACGGAAATTTTATTTAAAATTGAAATTTAAGGTGGATTTGAAAGTAAAATTAAATAGAGAATTAATTTGATTTTAGCTCTAAAATATGCACATATCGCCCGTCGCTCTCATATAAAATGAGATAAGTCGTAACATAGTAGATGTACTGGAAAGTGTATCTAGAAAGTCAATTTAAAGCTTAAGAGAAAGCCTTTTATTTACAATAAAAAGATTATTGTGCAATTCAATTTAGATTGATTAAAATTTTTTTATTATTAATTTTATAAAAAAAATAATTTTTTTGTTTTAGTATTTTTTAAAGAAATAAATAATATAAATATGATAGTTAATTAGTATTGTAAAAGAAAAATGAAAAATTATATTTTTAAAATAAAAGAAAATTTTTTATATTGTACCTTGTGTATCAGGGTTAATTAAAAATAAATTATAAATTAATAATTTTTTCGAATTAAAATGATTTAATTATAAATGATTTAATTATTGTTGCATAATTATTATATATTTATATTTAGAGGTTAAAAGTTATTCGGATTTTAATATATCTAGTTTTTTAAGAAATAAATTTAATTTAGTTAATTATAAAAAATTATTTATTTAAAATAAAATAATTTATTTATATATTAGCAATATTTTAGGGGATAAGCTTTAAAATAAATAATTATATATTAAAAATTTAAATAAATAAATTATAGGCTTAAAAATAGCTCTTATAAAAATATGTTATAATTTATTTTTTTTTATTAAAAATTTAATTTAATATTAATTTTTTATTAAAATATTTATTTTAATTATAATAATAAATAAATAATGATTAAATTAGTATATTAAATAAATATATTTTATCTTATTTTTGTTAGGTTTATATAAAGGAATTCGGCAAATATAATGCTTGCCTGTTTATCAAAAACATGTCTTTTAGAATTAAATATAAAGTCTGGCCTGCCCACTGAATAAATTAAATGGCCGCAGTATTTTGACTGTGCAAAGGTAGCATAATCATTAGTTTTTTAATTGAAAACTAGTATGAATGGTTCAACAAAGTATTAACTGTCTTTATAAAATTTAATTAGAACTTTATTTTTTAATTAAAAAGTTAAAATTTTTTTAAAAGACGAGAAGACCCTATAAATCTTTATAAAATTTATTAAATTTTATATTTTAGAATAAATTTGATAATTTAATAGATTTTATTTTATTGGGGTGATAATAAAATTTAATAAACTTTTATTTTTAATGCCATTAATTTATGAATTTATGATCCAAAAATTTTGATTATAAAATTAAGTTACTTTAGGGATAACAGCGTAATATTTTTAGAGAGTTCTTATTGATAAAAATGATTGCGACCTCGATGTTGAATTAAGAAATGTTTTAGGTGCAGCAGTTAAAAATAAAGTCTGTTCGACTTTTAAATTCTTACATGATTTGAGTTCAGACCGGCGTAAGCCAGGTTGGTTTCTATCTTTAAATAGTTAAAATATTTTAGTACGAAAGGATTAAATATTTAAAATAATTTTTTAAACATGAATAAAATTAATAAATAATACTATTTTGGCAGATTAATGCAATAAATTTAGAATTTATAAATGTATAAAATTATACAAGTAGTATTGTTTTTAAATGATTTTATTTTATCATTAGTTGGAGGATTATTATTAATTATTTGTGTTTTAGTAAGTGTTGCTTTTTTGACTTTATTAGAACGGAAGATTTTGGGGTATATCCAATTTCGTAAGGGGCCTAATAAGTTAGGGTTAATTGGTATTTTGCAGCCTTTTAGTGATGCAATTAAATTATTTTCTAAAGAACAGGTTTATCTTTATGCTTCAAATTATTTTATTTATTATTTATGTCCTATTTTTTTATTAATTATTGCTTTAATAAGATGAATGTGTATTCCTTATTTTATTAAATTATTTTCTTTTAATTTGGGAATTCTATATTTTTTAAGTTGTGTAAGAATAGGGGTTTATGGAGTTATATTATCTGGATGATCTTCTAATTCAAATTATGCTTTATTAGGGGGATTGCGAGCTATTGCTCAAACAATTTCTTATGAAGTAAGTTTAATTTTTATTATATTATCTTTTATTTTTTTAATTGAAAGATATAATTTAGTAATATTTATAGAATATCAATCTTATGTTTGATTTATTTTTTTAATGGCTCCTTTATCAATGATTATATTAATTAGTTTTTTAGCTGAGACTAATCGGACTCCATTTGATTTTGCTGAAGGAGAATCGGAGTTGGTATCTGGGTTTAATGTTGAATATAGAGGATTTGGATTTGCTATTATTTTCATATCTGAATATTCAAGTATTTTATTTATAAGTTTAATTTTTACTCTTACTTTTTTAGGGGCAAATATTTTTTCTTTAATATTTTTTTTTAAATTAGCATTAATTTCTTTTTTTTATATTTGAGTACGAGGATCTTTACCTCGTTTTCGATATGATAAATTAATGTATTTAACTTGAAAAAGTTTTTTACCTATTGCTTTAAATTTATTAATTTTTTATTTAGGGTTAAAATTATTATTTATATATAATTATTTTTTGTTAAGTTAATAGAAAATATTAATTCTATAATATGTTTTCAAAACATATGCTTATTCAAGCTCATTAACTATATTAATTAATTAATTTATCTCAACTTATTAAAATAATAGGGTTGATAAAATAGTAACCAAAATAAATAATTGTTAAAATTTGGCTTAAAGTAATATATGGGGCTTCAACTGGTATTGCCCCAATTCAGGTTAAAAGAATTAAAATTGTAACATAAAATCAAAATAATACTTGATTAATAGGATAAAATTGCATACCTTGAAATTTATTTATATGGGTAACGGGTAAAATAAATAAAATTATAATTGATATTACTAAAGCAATTACTCCTCCAAGTTTGTTAGGAATTGAACGTAAAATTGCGTAGGCAAATAAAAAATATCATTCTGGTTGAATATGAGGAGGGGTTACTATAGGATTGGCCGGAATAAAATTATCGGGGTCCCCTAAAACATAGGGTCCTCATAAAGATAATAGTAATAAGGTTGTAATTATAATAAAGAATCCTATAATATCTTTTGTTGAAAAATATGGATGAAAAGAAATTTTATCTATATTACTATTGATTCCTAAGGGATTATTTGATCCTGTTTGGTGTAAAAATAGTAAATGAATTATAGTTAGGGCAGCAACAATAAATGGCATAATAAAATGGAAAGTAAAAAATCGGGTAAGAGTGGCATTATCCACAGCGAACCCTCCTCATAGCCATTGAACAATATCATTTCCTAAATAAGGAATAGCTGAAACTAAGTTAGTAATAACAGTTGCTCCTCAAAAAGATATTTGTCCTCAAGGAAGAACATATCCTATAAATGCTGTTCCTATTACTATAAAAAAAATAATAATTCCGACATTTCATGTATAAATATATAAGTAAGAATTATAATAAATTCCTCGTCCAATGTGTATAAAAATGCAAATAAAAAAAAAAGAAGCCCCGTTAGCATGTAATACTCGCAATAGTCAACCATAATTTACATCTCGACAAATATGATTAATTCTGTTGAATGCTATATTAATGTCTGCTGTATAGTGTATTGCTAAAAATAGTCCTGTTAAAATTTGAATAATTAAACAGAGTCCTAATAAAGATCCAAAATTTCATCAGTAAGAAATATTAATGGGAGAAGGAAGATCAATTAAAGAATTATTAATAATTTTAAAAAGAGGATTATTTTTTAAATGTTTATTCATTAGTTTAAGTATGCGCGAAGTGGCCCTTTATTAATATTTGTAATTTTTACAATAACAATTAGTGTCAAAAATAAATAATTAATTAATAAAATTGTAATAAAATTAATTGGAAAGTTATATAATTTATTTAAATTTAAAAAATTTTCATTTATATAATTAATAGTTATATTATTTAATTTTATTTCTATATTTTCTTGATAAAAATAAATTATGTTTTTGTCTATAAAATAAATACTAATACAAATAATTAAAAAAAAACTTCCTATTAATAAAAGTATTTTTATATTGAAAAAAAAAAATTCATTAGATGCTAAAGAAGTAATATAAATAAATAAAATTAATATTCCCCCTAAAAAAGTTAAAAATAAAATATAAGAAAGTCAAAAAGTTTTTGATATTATTCCGATAATTATAGCTACTGTTAATGTTTGAATAATTAATATAATTCCTATGGCTAAGGGGTGATTTAATATTAAAAAAAAAATACTAATAATTAAAGTTAAGCAAGATAATAATATATAAGTAATATCAGAAAATAGTTTATTTAAAATATTAATTTTGGAGATTAATGAAAAAGGTATATCTTTTTTTCTGAAGTTTTAAAAGAAATTTTCTTATTTTTGAATTACAAAATCAATGTTTTAAATTAAACTATTAAAACTTATAAATGATAATAATATTAAATTTATATATAGCTTATTTATTATTTTTTTTTGGATTAGTTGTATTTATTTCAAATCAAAAGCATTTATTGTCTATATTATTAAGATTAGAATTTATAGCTTTGGGGTTATTTATAAATTTAGTTATTTTTTTTAATTTATTTATATATGAAAATTATTTTACAATAATTTTTTTAGTTTTTTGTGTTTGTGAGGGGGCTCTTGGGTTAGGTATTTTAGTGTCTTTAATTCGTACTCATGGTAATGATTATTTTCAATCTTTAAATATTTTATAATGATAAAATTTATTTTATGTATCACTTTTATAATTTTTTTAGTAAAAATTTTAAATTATTGAATTATGCAAAATTTATTATTTTTTTTGAGTTTTTTATTTATTATAAGAAATTTTTTTAATACTTATTTTATGGGAGTTAGTTATAGTTTTGGACTAGATAACTTTAGATATGGAATAGTGCTTCTTTCATTTTGAATTATTAGCCTAATATTTTTAGCAAGAGAAAAAATTTTTAAAACAAATAATTTTATAAATATATATATATATATAGTTTTATTTTTATTATTAATATTAATAATAACATTTATAAGAATAAATTTATTTAGTTTTTATTTATTTTTTGAAGGAAGATTAATTCCTACCTTTTTTTTGATTTTAGGTTGGGGGTATCAGCCAGAGCGATTACAGGCTGGATTTTATTTATTATTTTATACTTTATTTGCTTCTTTGCCTCTCTTTATTTCTGTAATGTATTTATATATAAATTATTATACTTTATGTTTTTTTCTTATTAATCAATTTTCTTTAATTTATTTATATTTTTATTTAAGAATAATTTTTGCTTTTTTAGTAAAAATGCCTATATTTTTGGTTCACTTATGACTGCCAAAGGCTCATGTAGAGGCTCCTATTTCAGGGTCAATAATTTTAGCTGGAGTTTTATTAAAGCTTGGGGGGTATGGCCTTATTCGTATTTTTAGATTGATTCAACAAATAAGATTAAAATTAAATATTATTTGAATTAGAATTAGATTGATAGGGGGGGTGTTAGTTAGTTTATTATGTTTATTTCAAACTGACTTAAAATCTTTAATTGCATATTCTTCTGTCGCTCATATGGGGATTGTTATTGGGGGTTTAATAACTATAAGTTTTTGGGGGATTAGTGGTTCTTATTTATTAATAATTGCTCATGGATTATGTTCTTCTGGTTTATTTTGTTTAGCAAACATTGCTTATGAGCGTCTTGGAAGCCGAAGCATAATAATTAATAAGGGACTAATAAATTTTATACCTAGAATAGCTTTTTGATGATTTCTATTTAGTGCCTTTAATATAGCGGCCCCTCCTTCAATTAATTTATTAAGAGAAATTAGATTATTTAATAGAATTGTAAGTTGATCGTGATTAAGAATATTTGCTTTAATATTATTATCTTTTTTTAGTGCTAGTTATACAATATATTTATATTCTTATAGTCAACATGGAAAATTTCATTTTTCATTATTTGGGGCTTGCAGAGGTAGCCTACGGGAATATTTATTATTATTATTACATTGATTTCCTTTATTAATTTTAATTCTAAAGGCAGAAACTTTCTTTATTATATAAGTGAAATTTAAATAGTTTAATAAAAATATTGATTTGTGGTGTCAAAGATATGAAATTCATTTTAAATAATTAAATTTATTTCTTTAAATAATATTATATTTGGGTTTTTATTTTTATCAAGAATAACTTTTTTTTTTAATGGGCTTTATTTCATTATAAATGATTTTTCTTTATTTATTGAATTTAATTTAATTTCTTTAAATTCTTGTTCAGTTATTGGATTGATTTTATTAGATTGAATAAGATTAATATTTTTATCTTTTGTTTTTTTTATTTCTTGTTTAGTTATTTTTTATAGAAAAGAATATATAAGAGGAGATTATAATATTAATCGTTTTATCATTTTAATTTTATTATTTGTTTTTTCAATAGGGTTAATAATTTTAAGTCCAAATTTAATTTCTATTTTATTAGGTTGAGATGGTCTTGGTCTTATTTCTTATTGTTTAGTAATTTATTTTCAAAATGTAAAATCTTATAATGCCGGGATATTAACTTTTTTATCTAATCGAGTAGGAGATGTTGCTTTATTAATAAGAATTGCTTGAATATTAAATTATGGGAGTTGAAATTTTTTATTTTATTTAACTTTTATACAAAAAGATTTAGATATAATGATTATTGGTTCTTTAGTTGTATTGGCAGCTATAACTAAAAGAGCTCAAATTCCTTTTTCTTCTTGGCTTCCTGCAGCAATGGCCGCCCCTACCCCCGTTTCTGCTTTAGTACATTCTTCTACTTTAGTTACTGCAGGTGTTTATTTATTAATTCGATTTAATATTTTTTATTTTGAAACTTGATTAAGACAGGGATTATTATTAATTTCGGGATTAACAATATTTATGTCTGGTATAGGGGCTAATTTTGAGTATGACTTAAAAAAAATTATTGCTTTATCAACTTTAAGACAATTAGGATTAATAATAAGAATTTTATCCATGGGGTTTGTTAAGTTGGCTTTTTTTCATTTATTAACCCATGCATTATTTAAAGCGTTGTTATTTTTATGTGCGGGGGTAATAATTCATAGATTAAAAAATTTTCAAGATATTCGTGTTATGGGAGCTTTAATTAAATTTATACCAATTACAATTGGTTATTTTAATATTGCTAATTTAGCTCTTTGTGGGATGCCTTTTTTAGCCGGGTTTTATTCAAAGGACTTAATTTTAGAAGTTGTTTTATTATCAAATTTAAATTTTTTTAGTCTAATATTATTTTTTGTATCAACAGGATTAACAGTGTGTTATTCGTTCCGTCTCATATATTATAGATTAAGAGGGGATTTTAATTTTTTTTCTGGGGCATTAATTAATGATTCAGGGGTAACTATATTAAAAAGTATGTTTGGCTTAATAATAATAAGATTAATTGGAGGAAGAATATTAATATGAATTTTATTTCCGGCCCCCCAAATAATTTGTTTGCCTTTTACTATAAAAATTTCTATTTTAATTACTTGTATCTTAGGGGGGCTATTAGGATATATTATTTCTAATATTTCATTTTATTTTTATAATAAAATTTTAAATTACAATTTATTAAGAAATTTTTTAGGGGACATATGATTTATGCCGGTTATTTTTACTTTAGGTGTTATAAAAAGTTCTTTATTAATAGGAAAAATAGTTAAAAAAAATTTAGACTATGGGTGAAGTGAATACTTTGGGGGTCAGATAATTTATGCTGTTTTAAAAAATAATTCAAAAATCATGAATATTTTAAATATAAATTATTTTAAAATTTATTTATTTTTATTTTTTATATGATTTATAATTTTATTTATTTATATAATTTAGTTTAAATAGCTTAAAAAGAGTATTACATTGAAGATGTAAGGGTAATTAATAAAAATTTTTAAACAAAATATTTATAATAATAGTAAGTATATTTTTACAATGAAAATGTAAGGTTTTAATTAAACTATATAAATAGAAAAATAAATGAATTAAACCATTAGAGAAAAAAGTTAGCAGCTTTTTCTTGAGAATTTTTCTTTAACTAGAAATAAATTTTCAATTTTATCATTAACAAAGATATGCCTCTTTTTGGCTTTAGTTAAAATAGGATGCGCCAACATCAAAAATTAGGTCGAAACTAATTACATTTATGTTTCTATTAAAAGGTAAACTGGAATCAGTACTTTTTGAATGCAAATCAAATGTTATATTTAACTATAACCCTAAATAGATCAATTTAAGGCTCCTTGATTTCATTCATGAAATAGACCAATAAGGAGAATTAATAAAAAAATTAAGCTTGTCAATATTCAATTTATAATATTAGAAACTTTAATTGTAATAATTATAGGTAAAATTAAGGCAATTTCTACGTCAAAAATTAAAAAAATTACTGCAATTAAAAAAAATTGAAGGGAAAAGGGGATACGTGATGAAGATTTGGGGTCAAATCCACATTCAAAAGGAGAAGATTTTTCTCGGTCAAAATTTATTTTTTTAGAAACTAAAAAAGAAATAATAAATAAAATAAAACATAAAATAACAATAATTGTTAAAATAGTAAAAAGTATGAAGATTATTTATACTAAAATTTTAGACTTTATGATTGGAAGTCAAATATACTTTTTATATTATATAAATAATTAATTAATTTCCTCATCAATAAATAGAAATATAAAGAAACAATCAAACAATGTCAACAAAATGTCAGTATCAGGCAGCTGCTTCAAATCCAAAATGGTGATTATTAGAAAAATGATTATTTAAATGTCGTATTAAACATACTAATAAAAAAGAAGATCCAATTAATACGTGTAGCCCGTGAAATCCGGTTGCAATAAAAAAAGTAGATCCATAGACGGTGTCTGCAATTGTAAAAGGTGCTTCAATATATTCATAGGCTTGTAAAATAGAAAAATATACCCCTAAAATGATTGTAATTAAAAGTCCTTGAGATCTTTGAGAATGATTATTTTCTATTATTCCATGGTGAGATCAGGTAATTGTAATTCCTGAGGCCAATAAAATAGCAGTATTAAGAAGAGGAATTTGTATTGGATTAAATGGAGCAATTCCTAAAGGAGGTCATATATTTCCAATTTCAATAGAGGGGGATAATCTACTATGAAAAAAGGCTCAGAAAAAAGATACAAAAAAAAAAACTTCTGAGGTAATAAAAAGAATTATTCCTCAACGTAAACCAGTAACAACAAAGTTAGTGTGAAGTCCTTGAAAAGTTCCTTCTCGAGAGATGTCTCGTCATCATTGATATGCCGTTGTAGAAATAATTAAAATTCCTAATAAAAAAAGATTTATATTATATAGATGAAATCATTTAATTATTCCTGAGGTAAGAGTTAAAAGTCCAGCTGCTATTGTTAATGGCCAGGGACTAAAATCAACTAAATGGTAGGGGTGATTTCCTTTTATCATAAATTAAACTTCTCTTGAATATAGAGTTATTAAAACAGTAAATACATAAGATTGAATAATAGCCACTGCTGATTCTAGTATTAAAAGAAGAATTTGGACAATTAATAAAATTCTTACTAATATTGTAGGTAAAGCTGGACCATTATTTCCTAATAGAGTTAAAAGAAGATGTCCGGCAATTATATTCGCTGTTAATCGAATGGCTAAAGTTCCGGGTCGAATAATATTTCTAATTGTTTCAATACAAACTATAAAAGGTATTAAAACTGCCGGTGTTCCTAAGGGCACTAAATGAGCAAATATATGATTTGTTTTATTAAATCATCCATAAATTATAAATCCTAATCATAAGGGCAAAGAAAGAGTTAAAGTAAAAGTTAAATGACTAGATCTTGTAAAAATATAAGAGAATAATCCTAAAAAATTATTAAATAAAATAAAAATAAATAATGAAATAAAAATAAATGTATTTTTATTATTATTTAATAAAATTTTAAATTCTTTATGAAGATAATTAGTAATATTATTTCATACAATATTATATCGAGAGGGGGTTATTCAAAATAAATAGGGAATAAATAATAGTCCTAAAAGGGAACTTAATCAATTTAAAGATAAATTAAAGATAGTGGTTGAAGGGTCAAATACAGAAAATAAGTTAGTTATCATTTTCAGTTAAAATTAATTTTTGAATTATTTTTTTTATTATTGTTATTATTTGTATTACTATTAAAAGTTTTATAATTAAAATAGTTTAGAATATTAAATATAATAAAAATAATAAAAAAAATAATATATAAATAAAGTCATAAAATTGGGGCTATTTGTGGAATTAAAAAATATTAAATAATTAATAATTTTAGTTTGACAAACTAATGTTATATTTTAACTAATTTTTTCATTAGAAGTAATTGTTAATTTACTATAAAATGGTTTAAGAGACCAGTACTTACTTTCAGTCATCTAATGAATTAATTATTAGATATAATTCATTTAATAAAATAATTTATAAAAATACTTTCAATAATAATAGGTATAAAGCTATGGTTAGCCCCGCAAATTTCAGAACATTGGCCAAAAAATAATCCTGGGCGATTAATGTAAAAATTAGATTGGTTTAATCGACCAGGGGTTCCATCAATTTTTACTCCTAGGGCTGGAATTGTTCATGAATGAATTACATCTGCTGCTGTTACAATTATTCGAATTTGTGAATTTATGGGCAGTACAACTCGATTATCAACATCTAATAGTCGAAAATTATAGTCATTTAATTCATTAGAATTAATTATATAAGAATCAAATTCGATATTAGAAAAATCAGAATATTCATATTTTCAGTATCATTGGTGTCCAATTGCCTTAAGGGTAATTATGGGATTATTAATTTCGTCTAATAAATAAAGAATACGAATAGAGGGAAGAGCAATAAATATTAAAATGATTGCTGGTAAAATAGTTCAAATAATTTCAATTGTTTGACCATGGAGTAAAAAACGATTAATAAAAGTATTAAAAAATAAAGATCCTATTAAATATCTTACTATAATAGTAATTATAATAAGAATTAATAAAGAATGATCATGAAAAAAAATTAATTGTTCTATTAAGGGAGAAGCACTATCTTGTAAATTTAAGTTTGATCATGTTGCCATTATTCTAAAAAAAGAAAATTTCTTTATAAATGAAGCTTAAATTCATTGCATTTATCTGCCATATTAGAAATTATTATTTAATAAAGGAATTTCATTGTAGCTATGTTCAGCTGGGGGTAAATTTTGAAATCATTCAATAGAAGAATTTAATTGATTTGAAAAGAGATTAATTTTATTAGTAATTATACTATCTCAAATAATTAATAAAAAAAATAAAATTCTTACAAATGAAAGAGTGGACCCTATAGATGACACAACATTTCATGAAGTATAAGAATCAGGGTAGTCAGAATAACGACGAGGTATCCCAGCAAGTCCTAAAAAGTGTTGGGGAAAAAATGTAATATTTACTCCTAAGAATATTATAAAAAATTGAATTTTTAATAAATTATTTTTTATACTTAATCCAGTAAATAGGGGGTATCAGTTAATAAATCCCCCTATAATAGCAAAGACAGCTCCTATAGAGAGAACATAGTGAAAATGGGCAACAACATAATAAGTGTCGTGTAAAATAATATCAATAGATGAATTAGCTAAAACAACTCCTGTTAACCCTCCTACAGTAAATAAAAAAATAAATCCTATTGCTCATAAAAGAGCTGGGGAATAATTTAATTGACATCCATGAATTGTGGCTAATCAACTAAAAATTTTAATACCAGTAGGAATAGCAATAATTATAGTAGCTGAGGTAAAATATGCACGAGTATCAACATCTATTCCGACTGTAAATATATGATGTGCTCATACAATAAATCCAAGTAGTCCAATAGCTAGTATAGCATAAATTATTCCCAAAGAGCCAAAGGTTTCCTTTTTTCCTCTTTCTTGACTAATAATGTGTGAAATTATTCCAAATCCTGGTAAAATTAAAATATAAACTTCAGGATGGCCAAAAAATCAAAATAAATGTTGGTATAAAATTGGGTCTCCTCCTCCTGCGGGGTCAAAAAAAGAAGTGTTTAAATTTCGATCTGTTAAAAGTATTGTAATAGCCCCTGCTAATACTGGTAGGGAAAGTAGTAATAAAACTGCTGTAATAAATACTGATCAAACAAATAAAGGCATTCGATCAAATGTAATACCTGGGGATCGTATATTAATAATTGTTGTAATAAAATTTACGGCCCCTAAAATAGAGGAAATTCCAGCCAAGTGAAGAGAAAAAATAGCCAAGTCTACAGAAGGGCCTCCGTGTGCAATAATATTTGATAAAGGAGGATAAACAGTTCATCCTGTACCGGCTCCTGTGTCTACTATTGATCTATTAAGAAGAAGTAGTATAGAAGGAGGTAAAAGTCAAAATCTTAAATTATTTATTCGTGGAAAGGCCATATCTGGAGCTCCGAGTATTAAAGGAACTAATCAATTCCCGAACCCTCCAATTATAATAGGTATTACTATAAAAAAAATTATGATAAAAGCATGAGCAGTTACAATTGTATTATAAATTTGGTCATTTCCAATTAAAGATCCTGGGTGGCCTAATTCTGTTCGAATAATTAATCTTAAAGAAGTTCCAATTATGCTTGCTCAACTTCCAAAAATAAAATATAAAGTACCAATATCTTTATGATTAGTGGAAAATAGTCATTGTTGCGATTAAATGGCTGATAAAGGCAATAAATTGTAAATTTATGCATGAATTTAATTAATTCTTTAATCATAATAAAAGTTTTATATTCAATAATGATATTAAATTGCAAATTTAAAGGAGTAAATTATTTACTAAAACTAACTAAGATTTAAAAGAAATCTTATATTTATAGTTTTGAAGACTATTAGTTTATTTAACTTAAAATCTTAAAAGAATATAAATAAAAAAGAAATTATAAAAAGTCCTCTTAATATTATAAAAAGATTAAAAATTCCCATTTTTTTTATTTTAAAATTCAAGTATTTTCATGAATTAAAATTATTAAATAAAAAAAAGGCTGAATAACAAATTCGTAAATAAAAATAAAGAACAATTAAAGAGCTTAAAACTATAATTAATATTAATAAAAAATTAAAATTAACAGCAAATTGGATGGTTAGCCATTTAGGGAAGAATCCTAAAAAGGGAGGTAAGCCTCCTAAAGAGAGAAAAGAACAAAAAATAGCAAATTTTCTTAAAAAATTAATTTTTAGAGAAAATCCTTGATTAATAAAAAATAAATTATATGTCTTCATAAAATAGACAATAGTAATTGAAAAAAAACAATAAAATAGATAATAATTTATTCATAGAGTTTCATTAACTATTAAAGCTAAAAATATTCATCCTATGTGATTAATAGAAGAAAATGCTATAATTTTACGAATTGAAAGTTGATTAAATCCTCTAATTGTTCTAAAAATTATATTTAAAATAATAATAAAAGATATAAATATATCATTAATTAAATAAGAAATAATAACTATTGGAGCAAGTTTTTGAATTGTCATTAAAATTAAATTATTATTTCAATTAATTTTGCTTATAACTTGAGGAAGTCAAAAATGAAAAGGAGCCCCTCCTCTTTTTATCAATATTGTACATAAAATAATAATTAAATATAAGGGGTAAAATTTATTAATAAATAATAAAAATGAATTATTTATAATAAAAATTATTATAAATAATAAAATTAATGACGCTATTACTTGATTAAGAAAATATTTTAAAGTGGCTTCTGTGGTTATTAAATTATCTATATCAATTATTAGGGGGATAAATGATAATAGATTAATTTCTAACCCTATTCATGCCCCTAAAAAAGAACTTGAAGAGATGGTTAATATTGATCCTAAAATTAAACAAATAAAAAAAATTATTTTAGAAAAATTAAAATAAATTTAAAAGAAAAGAATTTTATCTTTATTGTTAGGGTATGAACCTAAAAGCTTAATTAGCTGATCTTTTAGATAATGAATATGAAATTAGTTCATTTAATTTACCCTATCACGATAATCCTTTAGTCAGGCAATTCATT